TGACTATCTGACGGGCTAGAACCATCTCTCTCGATGAGATGACAGACTTATTCTCTGTACTATCAATAGGTATAACAAGTCACACACTCATATTCCGGAAATACCGAAACAAAAGAATTCCGCGGTCGAACTACCAAACAGAATGAGATGACCTAGAAATCCGAATCCTAAGTGATTCTTTTTTTTTTATTGAAAGTTAGGACTTATCCGTTCTTCTGGACCTAACTTAATGAAATACCATCCAGTAAAACGGAAGAATTATAAATCTCCAAAATAATAGATAGGAATACTGCAAATAGAGCCATTGCGAAACCCATAAGGGGTGTAGTTCCCCATCCAGGGGCTACTTTACCATATTCCGAATTCAATGGTTTTAATAAATCGCCTACAATAGTCCGTCTTGGCCCAGATCTGGAACTACCCTCAATGGTTTGTGTAGCCATAAATCCTATTCCATGCATTGTTTGAGATCTGTTGACTTTGTATACGATTCCGTTGTAAATAAACTATCTTATCGTAGATCCATCGTGGTCTTGAAATCACTTAATAATGGAAACTGCAACTCTAGTCGCCATCTTCATATCTGGTTTACTTGTAAGCTTTACGGGGTATGCCTTATATACCGCCTTTGGGCAACCCTCTCAACAACTAAGAGATCCATTTGAGGAACACGGGGACTAGTTGAAATGATGACCCTCCCCATCGGAGGGTCATCATTTCAATTCAAATAATGAAAAATCATTTCATCTTTTTATTCGGAACCTTAGGCGGTTCTCGAAAAAAGATAGCAAAAAATATTATCCCCAGAGTCGAGACCAACAGGAATGTATAAACCAATGCTTCCATAGATTCGATCGTGTTTTACAATTATAGCTTCCATACCTGTTCATTTGGGATCATTTCCCAGACAAGTAAAGGTCAAGAGTAATAGGTGATGATTCGAATTAATATTTCTCCAGTACCCTATATGAAACATAGGCTAGACATACGAAAGAAATGTTGTATCAGACTACTTGTCTCCTTGTAGTTGGATCCCCCAGTTTTTGGAAGGTTCCAAATTCCACTTGAGCATCTAAATCTGGGTCGATACCAGCAAAAACATCTCTGAACAAGGTTCTAGCACCATGCCAAATGTGGCCGAAAAAGAAAAGCAAAGCAAACGAAGCATGCCCAAAAGTGAACCAACCCCTTGGACTACTACGAAAAACACCATCGGATTTCAAAGTAGCGCGATCCAATTCAAAAATTTCACCCAATTGGGCACGTCTAGCATATTTTTTCACAGTAGCAGGATCATTATAACTGACTCCATCGAGTTCACCACCATAGAACTCAACAGTTACACCCACTTGTTCGACACTATACTTTGATTCCGCCCTTCTAAAAGGAACATCGGCTCTCACAATTCCGTCTCCATCTACCAAAACTACCGGAAATGTTTCAAAGAAGGTAGGCATACGACGTACAAAAAGTTCATGCCCCTCTTTATCTCTAAAGACAGGGTGTCCTAACCACCCAACAGCTATTCCATCCCCGTTGTCCATTGAGCCGGCTCTGAACAATCCTCCTTTCGCCGGATTATTACCGATATAATCATAAAAAGCTAGTTTATCGGGAATTTTAGACCAAGATTCCGATAAACTCAGATTTTCAGCTAGCCCGGCGTTAACTCTTCGATATATTTCTTGCTGGAAATATCCCTGATCCCACTGATAACGAGTAGGACCAAATAATTCGATCGGAGTAGTCGCTGAACCATACCACATAGTTCCAGCAACAACGAAAGCTGCAAAAAACACAGCAGCGATACTACTGGAAAGTACAGTTTCAATATTGCCCATACGTAGTGCTTTGTATAGACGTTGGGGCGGGCGGACACTAAGATGGAATAGACCCGCTAATATTCCCAAGGTGCCCGCTGCAATATGATGAGAAGCTATCCCCCCCGGAACAAAAGGATCAAAACCCTCTGCGCCCCATGAAGGATTTACAGGTTGCACTTTTCCGGTTAGCCCATAAGGATCAGACACCCATATTCCAGGGCCATACAAACCTGTTACATGAAATGCACCAAACCCAAAGCAAGCCACCCCAGATAAAAATAAATGAATTCCAAAGATCTTGGGCAAATCCAAAGAGGGTTTTCCCGTACGTTCATCACAGAATATTTCTAGATCCCAATACACCCAATGCCAGATAGCTGCCAAGAAGCACAAGCCAGAAAACACAATGTGTGCCCCGGCAACACCTTCGTAACTCCAAATACCCGGATTGGTTACAGTTCCTCCTGTAATACTCCAACCGCCCCATGAATTGGTTATTCCTAAACGAGTCATGAAGGGTATAACGAACATACCTTGTCGCCACATTGGATCAAGAACGGGATCAGAGGGATCAAAAACAGCTAATTCGTATAGAGCCATAGAACCGGCCCAACCAGAAACAAGAGCTGTATGCATTATATGGACAGAAAGCAAGCGACCAGGATCATTCAATACGACAGTATGAACACGATACCAAGGCAAACCCATGGAAATACCCCTTCATCAAAGAAAAATAGACACTATGTAACTTTGTCACATTGGAAAAGACTATGCTATGGACCTCATTCAGTGATTATCTCGGTGCAAGGGTTCACATTTATTACGTGCCACAGGTGATAGTAATAATGGAACAATTCCGTTCTGTTCGCAGGAACAAAGAGAAGCAGATTTATTTTATACCCGATAAGTACCAATACGCAATGGGGGGATTGGTCCCATTTTTTTAAGTGAATCCATTAGATACTTGTTCATCATTCGAAGGATCCGCTCCGTCCCTCAGAATTTTATTTTTTTCATTCTGTCTTCCTACATGAGCTTTCCAATCTATGGATAAAATATGATAAACAGAAATATTATGAGGACAATAAACCCATTGTTACGTTTCCACATCAAAGTGAAGTATAGTACTTAACCCCGTTTTCTTTAATGTAATGCCCATTGGTGTTCCAAAAGTCCCTTTTCGGAGTCCTGGAGAGGAAGATGCAGTTTGGGTTGACATATAGTGCGACTTGTCGGACATATTGGGTCATATGGGATTTCCCCGTTCTCTCCCCTGATCGAGATATACTCTCTTTCGCCTAAGAAAGATTGATTGAATCATCAAATCAATTCAATAATTCGGAGCGTGAAATGTGCAAATGGATCAATTCGTTTGAAAGATAAATATTATCTTATCAATTAGAAGAATCTATGGTTGACTTGGAACAATAAAATGAAGTATCCAGGCTCCGTTCAGAAAATACCAAATGGGTAATATTGATTACCACTTCTATTATCTATCAGAAATAAGACCATAGGAGTGATCTCAAACCACTAATAAATATAAATGTGATGAATACATCGAATACTTGGTTGGTGGAAGGTATAAAAAAAAGTCGTAAGAAAAAAATAAGTGGTACTGGGGTCATTTGTCCTATATGCGCAAATGGAATTCCGGCGAATCCTTACCCGGAGTAGAGCATAAACCTAAAATAAGTGAAGAGGCCCATTCAGGAACAAGAAAATGACATCGCGATTTGGATCTCGATGAAACAATACATCAATAAAAAGATGTTCAGTGAATTCTTTTTTGTAGGTTAGGAGGGCAAACCAAAACTCATTTTTGTGGAAAATGCAAATGAAAAAACCCCTTCGTCAGGAAAACGCCTAAACTAAAAAGGAATAGGTCTGGAATCGACACATTGATTCTTTTTTTCGAACTTTTTTGAACCGTATGTACCGAAAGGTGCGTGTACGGTTCTGCGGGGATACAATTTTTCCTAATCAACCGACTTCATCGAGAAAGATTACTTTTTTTAGGCCAAGGCGTTGATAGCGAGATCTCGAATCAACTTGTTGGTCTCATGGTATATCTCAGTATGGAAGATAATACCAGGGATCTCTATTTGTTTATAAATTCTCCCGGCGGATGGGTAATACCGGGAATAGCTATTTATGATGCTATGCAAATTGTTCCACCAGACGTACATACAATATGCATGGGATTAGCCGCTTCGATGGGATCTTTCATCCTGGTCGGAGGAGAATTTACCAAACGTCTAGCATTCCCTCACGCTCGGCGCCAATGAGTTTTTATTTGACTTGAAGAAAAAATAAGACTATGCCTTCGCCATATGGAATATATAAGTAATAATAGCATGGCACGTTTAGTTCGATATGAGCAAATCATTATTGCTTTTTCATAACATGATTATGTATCGAGATAGTAGTATGAAACAAAAGGTTAGTCCCGATTTGATCTTATTCCTATGTTATTTATCGGGGGTCTATTTCAGCGTCACAAACAACCCTTTTTCCTTACACAACATGAGTCTGAATATTTCTAAGCATGAAAAGAAAGGGATCATTTTTCTTATTTAATCAGACTCAGACCAGAAAGAAACTTTGGGATTGCTGAATCATAGAAGAGAGATGAATATATTATCTAAAGCAACGGAACCATCATAGTATTTTTTTGTTCCTATGAGAAGAAGGGTGGTAAATGGGTCATCCAACGATTTGGATCTGATAGATCTATTTGTCTCTTTCTTTGATGTAAGAGAAGAGTAGATTCCATTGCGGAGCCGTATGCAATGTGCAAAAATTGCCTGTACGGTTTTCTATCTTTTTTTTATTTTTATTCTTTTCGCTCCATTTTGCGAGATAGAGGAATCGTTCATTATGACATATTATAATCAGGGTTATGATCCACCAACCTGCTAGTTCTTTTTATGAGGCACAAGCAGGAGAATTTATCCTGGAAGCGGAAGAACTGTTGAAACTTCGCGAAATACTAACAAGAGTTTATGTACAAAGAACGGGCAAACCTTTATGGGTTGTATCTGAAGACATGGAAAGGGATGTTTTTATGTCAGCAACAGAAGCCCAAGCTCATGGCATTGTTGATCTTGTAGCAGTCGAAAATAGCGCGGATTTTGTGTAAATCGGTAATTCTACTTCGAATCACGGTTCATTCGAATCATGGTTCGAAGTAGAATCTTCAACTCAAATGAAAGTAATTCATAATCATCAGGTTAGGATCGATCTAAACCAACCGATTCTATATACGATTCAGCATGCCAACTATTAAACAACTTATTAGAAACACAAGACAGCCAATGAGAAATGTCACGAAATCTCCTGCTCTTCGAGGGTGTCCTCAGCGTAGAGGAACATGTACTAGGGTGTATGTGTGACTCGTTCAGATCATGAACTGTGACCTAAACTAAACAGTATCAATGACCAGTGCCAATGAAAATGAATGGGGTAGAATGGAAGAACTACATTAAAAAAAAAAAGATCTAATCTATCATATACCTCTATTGTGTATGGAATTTATGGTTTCCATTGGTGCAAATCCAATCGCCTTGATTTGAATTTGGGATGAAAAGCGATTCCTCATTGGTAGCAAATGGTTATCCATTAAGCGGGGAAATAGTATTTAAAAAGCAGAAAATGCTATTGGTGCTCTTACTATTGCAATAACGGACTGATAGGGTCAGCTACCTAGCCAACCTTCATAATTAAATACCGTCACTGTATGGATAGATCTCGTTGTGAAAAGACCTATTACTGGCTAATTCATGGGTAGAGCCAAATGGTGTGAACTGTACAAGTTACCAATAACATTGATTAAATGAGGGAAAGGGCTCCGGTGTATAGATAGGACCTCGCCGTTTAAGAAGTAACCATAGAAACGATGGAACCCACTATTTATTCATGGGGAAATGAACTGCCTATAAGAAATAACAAATCGTGGTTGGGAAGGTTATAGTAGCAAAAGAAAAGAAAGCCATCGGAATTTTTATTTTATACACCGGAAGAATCCGTTTTGCTTAGACCAAGAGAAGGAAAAAGAATGACTGAAAGAAAAGAAATGAAAATCAATTAGTTATTCATGAAAATCTTATTCATCAAAGTCCCATTTTAAACTATGACAAGAGTTAGACGTGGATATATTGCGCGGAGGCGCCGAAGAAAAATTCGTTTATTTGCATCAAGCTTTCGAGGAGCTCATTCAAGACTTACTCGAACTGCTACTCAACAGAAAATAAGGGCTTTGGTTTCCAGCCATAGTGGTAGAGGAAGGCAAAAGCGAGATTTTCGTCGTTTGTGGATCACTCGGATAAATGCAGTAACCCGCGAGAATGGGGTACCCTATAGTCGATTAATACACGATCTGCGCAAGAAGCAGCTCCTTCTTAATCGTAAAATACTTGCACAAATAGCTATATCAAATAGGAATTGCCTTTACATGATTTCCAATGATATCATCAAATAAGGAGATTGATCGGGAGGAGTCCGACGGAATAATTTAAATGAAACAGAGTTTCCCGGAGAATTACCCCGGGAAGGTAGAGTCAAAATGGCAATGTAAAGGAAAATAAAATGTAGTAGGAATGAACGAGCCCATTTCTTTATTGAAATGGGTCTTCTTCCCCCATTCTTTCTTTTTTCTTCCGACACGACAATTGAATTTGAATATGAGCTCCGGATTTTACGAACAAAGTATCATATCAATTTGAGTTAAGATTTGAGTTCTGATTCGATTGAAGAGTAGTCCTATTTCTATTTTTTTCTGGTTCTAGTGCCGGTAGTTCTAGAAATCGACTCGGCTCTCTCAAATTGTTTCTCATTATTAAGAAAAGGTAACAAAGATAAAATACGAGCTTGTTTTATAGCAATAGTAATTAATCGTTGTTGTTTCAAGGTCAATCTATTCACTCGCCTAGGTAATATTTTTCCTTGTTCACTAATAAATCGACTAATTAAACTCATGTTTCTATAATCAATTCGATCCCCCAACCCAATTGGGGGCAAACGCCTACGAAAAGATCGCTTGGATTTACGAAAGGGTCGCTTGAATTTCTCCATGGTTTATTCCTTATCTCTAAAATACCATTTCTTCATTCATCTCGGATCCGCCCGAAATGGCATTTGATTTGCTCCTAGATATGTTATATGTAATTCCTTCCTGTTCCTTCAAATGTTGGCACACGCAAGGCAACACCGCATTCAATCTATTTCTTTATCTCCCCGTGAATCGTATGTTTGTAACAATAGGGACAGAATTTCTTCAATTCCAATCGACCAGGTGTATTGTGTCGATTCTTTTGAGTAATATATCTGGAAATGCCCGGTGATTCCTTCTTCTTATCGGCACCATTTCGGACACAACTGGTACATTCCAAAATAACCGTAACTCTGGGATTTTTACCCTTGGGCATAAACCTCCTTTGTATTTTGGATTCCCTCAACTCTTTCTTCTCTTCTTCAATCCGAAGAAGAAGAAAGGAGAAAGGAAAAAAATAGAAGTTGCTAACTGGAAATCTAATTATGAAAGATTTCGTTGCAAGTTGCAATCAATAGAATAGAGTAATACGTAATACAACTATTTGCTACAATTCAATTACTATTCCTAATCTCAGTATTTTATTTCAGTATCACTTAATTTAAGTATCTTATCTAATCTTGAATATCCAAGCCTAGATCCACATTTCTATTTCTGCTCTCCCTCTATTTATTCTACCCCGAATCCGAGTTTTTCTGAGGTTTAATTCACTTTTATTCTTTTTATTTCCCTACTCAACAAAAGTGAAGGGAGGGACAGGGGCTATTTAACAAACAGAGAATTTATTGCTATTGTTAGCCAACATCTTCTACCACATCGATAATACCACACCGATAACTAGAATGAAAAAAAGGGGAATGTCAACGCATCTGGGAATAAACGATTGATCTCTATCAATAGACCTGCTAAAGAACCGAACCATAGAGTAGTTAGCACAGGTGCTACGGAAAGGTATGTTTTGATATCTCGCATTGAAAATACTCCTTCTTTATTTAACACATATATGATCAGATATATTATATATCTAGTTGTGGATCACTTGTATTTGTGTGCGGAATCCTTAACTAAAATGGATATGTACAACGATCCAGTAGATGAGATACTCCTGCCCCTGAATAAAAGAAAAAGTAAGTGCCCCGTTCCGTTCTTTTTTTTGTTCTTGAGCATATAAATACTCATTCTTTTATACGTTGTATTTCACCTTGGATTTCATATATACATAATTCTAACTCTAACTCTTTTATTTTATGTTATGAGACCAAAAAGCAAAAATGGCAAGAGAAATGTATATAGATATATTTAAAGGAAATAACGGTGTGGAAAAGAAGACAGGGATTCTCTACAATGACACTGTACAACAATTGAAAGGGATGTAGCGCAGCTTGGTAGCGCGTTTGTTTTGGGTACAAAATGTCACGGGTTCAAATCCTGTCATCCCTACCTATTACTTATCTTACGGGCAGTAACATGGGATCAATTGAAATTGGGGATGGATGGCATAATGATTAGTATCATTTAATGATACTATATGCAAGCTAAGAAGTATTGGGAAAAGATTATCTCTTGTCGTGAGAAAGCGCTCTTAGTTCAGTTTGGTAGAACGCGGGTCTCCAAAACCCGATGTCGTAGGTTCAAATCCTACAGAGCGTGATGCTACTTTGTATCGAATCACATTAACTTGAATTGTGAACATCAATCAAATTAAATTTGACCTCCTGAGGGTCAAGGATAGGAGGTCAATGACAAGAAAAAAGAAATCTTACTCAATCAAAAGTCCAACTGATCGCCGCGTCTGTATTGTAAATATGCAGTTACAAACAATCCGGCTAAAGTAATAGGAATTAGACCTAACACGATTCCAAATAAAAAAACTTCAATCATTTCGATTTGTTGTCTTGTTTGAAAGGGGAGAAAAGGTAATATCTATCTATAATCTAAATAATAATCTGCATCACCCAGTAATCTCAACGTCCAAGAATTTTCAATTGATGCTGGAAGTAAAAACTATAGAATACCTGGAATGGAATCTTACAGAAATCTGAATTTTAAAATTATCATTTTCCTGATTTGATTGTTCATTCAATTAATTTCAAATAAGTCGTATCTTGCTCAGACCAATAAATAGAGCTGGGGTTATAGTTGAAGCAGTCAGTAGAAAACCGAAATAACTAGCTATAGTAGGCATGAAGGAACTAAATGAGATACGTTCTTTTTATACATATGTTTATAAAGCACTTGCCTAAGTTTCCGTTTTTGCGAGATACGATGATAAGAAAAAATCCTAATTGAAAGAATTAGTCCTAATTTAATTTGTTTTCTTTTGATTTCTCAGTCATTTCATTATAAACAGAAACAGGACTAACAAACGTGATGTGACGAAGGAAAAATAAATAGTAAATTTACCTTACTATGAATTCATCGTCTGTGACATCTACTGATCTCGTGATTCCGAACCAACAAATTGATTGAACAACTCGTATAGTAATACGAACTCTGTCTTGTAACTTCATTCACAAATGAAATTCTCTTTCATGGAAAACTATGGGATAGAAAGAAGAATTGGATTTTGAAATCATTCCAACTTGGATCATTGCTTTTCCTTTTCAATTGGATCCGTTTTGGAACGAACCGATAACGACTCTTTCTTATTTTCACTTACTTAATATAACTTAATATTTTTTAATATTTAATATAATATAAGATATCTCAAAAGAAGAAAAAAAGTATCCCACGACTTCTCAAAGCAAAGAAATCAAAAGCGTTATTTCAGATACAACTTGATTCCAAGATTAGCAATTACTATTATTTTGTTGTTCTGGGTTCCACATTTTTTTGTCTTTTCACATAATGTAGTCCTATCTTCTTGTAGGTGGGAACCCTTGAATTGAGCCTAATGAAACAATCTAATGAAAAACCAGTTTAGTTCAATCCATTATAGTTGCATCATGAATTTCGACTGCTCCAACTATTGTTTGTTCACTTTCCCTTATTGAATACTATTTGCTATTGTACTGTCCAAACAACCCCTCTTATTGGAAGGGGTTAGAACGAAAATACCTTTTTTCTACTTCTACAACCACGAAAACTCCTTTCCAGATTTTGCATCCAATTGTGGGAATATGAATATTTCATTCATGAATTATTAGATAAGATAGATTAATTAAATAAAAAATAAAGGCCATCGAGTCACCTTTACCAAGATCTTCAGCCTATTCCGAAACCGGTAAAACATTATATTACAAGGAATTTTCTATTCTATTGAATGACACCTGCTTAGGCCTATACAAGGAACAAGAAAGGAAGAAAGGAATTCTGTACTATTTTTTTTCGATGCTGATTGAAACAACATTGCTGTGTCAGAGGAAAGATAGCTATACTGATTCGGTATACTCTAAATACACCCTTGGTACAATATTGACGATCTCACAAAGATTGGATATCAGTATTTCTCCATTTACTGATCTCTATCTTTCACGAAATCGATCCCCCTTTGACTGTAATATTGGAGCTCAGCATGTCTGGAAGTACGGGAGAACGCGCTTTTGCTGATATTATTACCAGTATTCGATACTGGGTCATTCATAGCATTACTATACCTTCCCTATTCATTGCAGGTTGGTCATTCGTCAGCACGGGTTTAGCTTACGACGTGTTTGGAAGCCCTCGACCCAACGAATATTTCACAGAAAGCAGACAAGGGATTCCATTAATAACTGGCCGTTTCGATTCATTGGAACAACTCGATGAATTTAGTCGATCCTTTTAGGAGGCCTTAATGACCATAGATAGAACCTATCCAATTTTCACAGTGAGATGGTTGGCTGTTCACGGACTAGCTGTACCTACCGTTTTTTTCTTGGGGTCAATATCAGCAATGCAGTTCATCCAACGATAAAATAAATAAATCTAATCCGAATTAATTATAGAGCTACGACACAATCAAATCCGAACGAACAAAACGTTGAATTGAATCGTACCAGTCTCTACTGGGGGTTATTACTCATTTTTGTACTTGCTGTTTTATTTTCCAATTATTTCTTCAATTGAGAGAAAGAAAGGAAATTCTCTTATCTCATTCGGAAGGATATCATACCCATAACTATCCATGACTGTTTATGTCTATAGCATGACCACTTGATGAAATGGGGAGGGAAGTGAGGTAAATGGCCGATACTACTGGAAGGATTCCTCTTTGGCTGATAGGTACTGTAACTGGTATTCTTGTGATCGGTTTAATCGGCGTTTTCTTCTACGGCTCATATTCCGGATTGGGATCATCCCTGTAATAATCGGATGAACCGTACTGTAGACATGGAAGAGTAAGAACTCAACAGGACCTCAAATCCATATAAGGAGGGGTCAGGTCCTGTTGAGTTCTTACTCTTCCACCGAGACCTTGACCCATTCCATAAGAGGTGGAAATTCATCCAGTCAACACAATCATAATATATACATGTATTAGATTTTTCTAAATGAAAAATGGCCCCGATGAAATTACTACATTCCTTAATTTTTTATAATGTTTTTGAAATGTCGAATCCACTGATTGATTCATAGTATCTATAGATATAGTGTGGACTTTTCCGAAGTAAGAATAAAGTAAAGAAAGAAGGATCTTTTGAATGCCACAAATAATATGGATTTCTACAGATGAGACACCTTACAAATCATTCCTATACTAAACTAATTGGAAACTAGGAAACTATAGAAAAATCAAGTTTGAACTGTAACTTTGATGTGAGTGATGAGATAAGATAATAAGGTATAATAAGATAATCAAATTAATCAAATTAATAAGGATTTTGATATGCCCAAAAACCCAAGATTTCCACTTTTTGACCCGGAATTAGAACATGAAAAATCTTTTTAAGCGAGTCTTTTTTCTTTTTATAAGTTCATTGCAAAAATTCCATTTGCTCAATTGAGTTTCTCTTGCCCCTCTCTCTTTTTTTATCCCCCATACTTCTCTTCTTTCTTATAAATTCAAAGAGGTTCCGATAAACCCGCAATTAATATTTATTTGATTTGACGAATGAGACCCAGAACCATTATTATTTCGACGCAATGAAAGAGCGGAAAATTCCTTTTCTTTCTTTGTAGAAAGAAGATTTGGGAGACGAGTAATCTTTCCTGGAGCCTTCCTTTTTTCTTCATTTATCCTGCTTTCTACCCCACTTATGCGTTTATTAGATATAGAATCTAAATGAGGCATTACGTGCCATTTACCATGTGGCAATAAGAAACCTGGCATAATCACACTAAACTAAATTTTGATCCAATCATCTTCTTTTGCAATTCCATACTATTGCTATTTTCTAATCTGGAATACAAGTCATCTCCGATATCTCGAAATGGTATATATAATCAAAAGCAAGCAAAAAAAGGGGCTTCCCGTGATTTTTGACCGCGCATACACATAATATAATTGCGATCAAAAAAATTCAGCTTTTTTGCCAGCTCGATGTTGAGGAATCCGTGGATCTAGAAATTCATTTCGGCTAATTGAACCTTCTCAAACTGTTTCTTTTTAAGAACCAAAAAGATTTGCGCCAGAATAACAGATGCTAAGAAGAACAAAAGGCCTTGGATACGCAATGGATCTTGAAGTACTATTTCTGCATCGCCTTGACCAAAACCACCTACATTGGGATTACTTGTTAATGGCTGATCAAGCTTGATGTATTCACCTTCAGAAACAAGAAGTTCTGGTCCTGGAGGTATAATATCAACCGTTTCGTGCCCATTCGATGCATCAGATATGGTTATTTCATATCCACCTTTCTTTTCTTTACGTACTATTTTACTTACTATCCCTGCTGCTGAAGCATTATAGACTGTATTGTTACTCTTGCTCCCATCAGGATAAATCTGACCTCTTCCCCTGTTCCCACCTACATATATAGGATATTTTAAGAAGTGAACCTCTTTCTTAGTAGCGGGATCTGGAGAAAGGATGGGAAAGACGATTTCACTATATTTCTGACCAGGAACAGGGCCCACCACAAGAATGTTTTTTTTATTAGGACGATAACTCTGAAAAGACAGATTACCCATCTTTTCTTTCATCTCGGGAGAAATACGATCGGGGGGAGCTAATTCAAATCCTTCGGGTAAAATGAGAACAGCCCCTACATTCAAACCTCCCTTTTTACCATTAGCAAGAACCTGTTTCAGTTGCATATCGTAGGGGATTCTAACAACTGCCTCAAATACAGTATCAGGAAGCACAGCTTGTGGAACCTCAATATCCACGGGCTTGTTAGCCAGGTGGCAATTAGCGCATACAATACGCCCAGTTGCTTCTCGCGGATTTTCATAACTCTGCTGCGCAAAAATGGGATATGCATTTGAAATAGATGCCCGAGTTATTACATATATCATCATCGATACGGAAATGCATCGAGTCATCTGTTCCTTTACCCAAGAAAAAGTATTTCTATTTTTTTGCATGGTCTAATCATTGATCCCGGAAATTTCTACAATAAATTAGGTAGGGAGTCAGTATAGTTCCCTATCCCCGATTCTGCCATTATATGGAATACAGAAGTAATCTAATCCCCTCGACGAATAAAAGTATAAAGAATGGGTAAGATTTTGAATGGTTTGTTTATATACAAAGTGAGATTACAATTTTCTTTATGTTGTCAGATTCAATCTGTTCTTCACTCATTCAGTGAATGATAAATCACTACAAGTGAAGGAGATACACGGTTTAAATAATGAAAGATCCAATATTTCAAAATTGTATCTAGAATGACCGGAAAGGTAGAAACGAGACCGGATATAATTTTCTCATTCTGAACAAATCCAAAATCTTTGTAGAACGAACCAATCATTAGTTCCCAAGCGTGGGGCGAATGGAATCCAATACATAAATCGGTTAATAAGAGAATGGAAAAAGCTTTTATTGTGTCGCTTAAGTTATAGAGGAATTCCTGAACCCAAGAATTAAGAGTGATAAGTTCTTCATTACCCATAATAGAATAAGCACTTAGAATACCGAAACAGGTTATATTTGTCGAGAAATGCAAAATAATATGTATATGATCTTGATTGTGCATTCTTACCAATTGTATCGTTTCTTTGTGGATTCCTATACGAAGCTTTTGTATATGTGTCTCCGGATACTCCTTTATCATTTCGTCCAACAAGAACAGTTCTTCTAATTTTATGAATCCCTCTAGAATGTTCTTTTCTTGAATATCATTCAAAAAAGTTTCGGATTGGCTGGTATTCCACCAATTAGTCACCCAAGGTTCCATACTTTTATTAAATGAGAGAGAAATGCCCCAAGGCAGAAATACGATAGATGCAAGATATGGTAGGGGATTCAATGCTTTCTTTTTCGTCACTTCCAATCCGTGAATTGTTAATGAACCTGATTCATTTGTTGACTATGTCTGATATTTGTATGATGTATGAAGCACGAGTTCTATAACGAGGTATGGAACCTATGGATCTATTTCCCATTGTGTAATTTGTTTAGTCCTTGTCTCCAGAAATGGAATAAGGGTTCATTTATTTCGAATGCGGAGGTAATGAAATAGTGTCCCCAGACATCTCAATCGGTCAAATTCGGATCAATTGCATGTTCATTTGCTCTTTTTTATGAATGCCAGAAAGAAGCACTTGAAGTAACAAACATGAATATTATTCGTATTTCGAGAAAAATCGTATTTCGAGAAAAACTCTTTTGTTATATCAATCAATTATTTCGAATTGTTTCACTGATTATCCACATCCCAGGAATAATCGAGGGGATAATTCTGAAAAATACCGATGATGAAATCCGAAATAGTCGGCAAAACGGGAGTGGTTCTAAAAAATCCAATTGTTTGGTCATCAAGAAACAAGCATCAAGAAAGATGAATAAAAAGAAAGGTTAATTGACAAAAGAGGGATAATTTACTGGGTATGATCCATCTTATCTTCATCTATATATAATGTAATGTATTGATTCGAAATTTTGGTCCTAAAATCCTAAAATATGGATTCTGTACTCCGACCTGATATATGTGATGAATACATACTTATTAAACTTGTTAATAATATGAAAATGAAAGAATTAAGTGGAATTTCATACGCATGAAAAATAGTTTTGATGGACTAAAATCACTTCATGGTATGATTGTTCCATAAGTCCACCTGCTCCATGGTACGCAGGACATGATATTTCCATCGGGATGTGGGAAATAGGATTTAACTAAATTTTTGATCAAAGGAGCGAAACATCAGTTATATTAAAAGAAAAAGGGATTCTTGGGTTCCCTCCCTCTCCCTCGTGACGAGGAGCACTCATTCCTCGATTTCTTTGTTTCATTTCAAAATACTTCAATTGGTACGCGCAAAAAATAGGCCGATTCGGCAGCTTTTTGTTCAATTTCTCGTGGAGTTAAATTCTCATCGGTACGCGTCAATGGAATGTCTCCCCGGCCCCCAATTTCCATATAAAGGACACGGCGAGGAAAAAGACCCTCTTTAACCTCTATTCTGATCGAACGGATATCCCTTATACGGAATCGAAAAAAGATGCGACGATTTCTTCCAGGAAATCCCCAACGAAAAATACACACTATTCCTTCTTTTCTATCGAATTTGTCATAACCGCTACCTACACTCCACGAAATTGTGCACCACAAATAGGAGCTAATGAATAGACCCGCGATACCGTAGAAACACATTACGATCCCTTGTGGAAAAAAAACTATTTGCTGAGATGGGAATAAGGATATCAGATTCCTACCAAAATAACTGGAAGTTCCAACCAATAAAAATCCTAGTGAACCTAAAAAAAGGATACAGGCCCAGCAGAAGTTACTTATTTTTCTAGAACCCGTTATAAGTTCTATCCATATATGTTCTGATCGCCAATTCATACTAGATTAGATCGAGTTTCATTCTATTGGAATTGAGAGAATCATCAAAATGAGTTTTTTGGCTCCCGAAGTAACTTTCATCCGCTAATACTATCACGATGTAAATCATCAATCAGGATTCATTCATCAAATCAGTTAGATAGAACTAACATCTCCCCCCATTCAAACTAGCATCACCCTCATTCATATGATCTAGATATATCTATTTATATATCATTATCATACATAATATATATATTCCAGATATCCGATCGACCCGCTGAAATAAAAGTCGAGCTATAGATGCATAAACATGGATTTATCCATATGATCATCTATTTACATTTGTGATTTGTGTCCGAAGTCCGAAGCCGCATGTCGTACCATTCCCATTAAATGAAATGCAAATCTGTATTATGATCCAAAGATTGAAATAAATTGATGAGATTGGGTCCCATCATATCTAGACAATCTTGTTTTTTTGAACAAGGAAAAATAAAGAAACCATTGCAATTGCCGGAAATAATAGGCCTACTAAAGGCACAAAAATAGAGGGTAAGTTGAGATCTGTCATAGAATCGGTGCCTCGGTGTATTTAATTGATACTTCTCTTTGTTATAAAGATATCTATTATAATTATATATTATAATTATAAGTATATTAATATAATATTCTAAGTTATTAGAATATGAGTACAAAGAATGTGGATCTAAACTAAAAATTAGTTGACTTACCCATCCTTTTCCGGGAAATATATGTATGAGAATCTTATTATTTATTCTTATTCCTCCCTTATATTTCTAAACAAATTTCTTCTCAAGGATTCGTTATAATTTGATCCAACAAGGATTCATATTAAAAATGTATGATTCTCGGGAGATATAGAAGTGTTGCATATTTCTTTCTATATCTTAGTTAGGTTGGAACATTTGATAGGGGCTTTTTTTGATTTCTCTAATTTGGATTTCTCCGAAGGAAAAAGACACTACTTTGATCTTTTATCCTGCTCTGTTGCTAAAGGGTCCGTCCCTGATCTGATTACTAAGGTAGGATAAAAGAAAAGATGGATCTGGAGAAAAAATCCTCTGAAACTTCTGATTCTTACTACTTCACTACAATTACAAATTGTCTTTATGCCAGCAAAGAAAGCTCCATCCTTGCTACTTCAATTCTGATAAACGAAATGAACTACTTTTTTGCCTACAAATAACTAAATCTATCGCTCTACTACTTCTATTTTTGACTTGAATTTCTTTGGTTCAAGGGCGGGGAAAGAACCCATGGAACTGAAATAACTCACTCGGAACACCTTTTAAAAGATTACGCGGTACGATTGGATCAAATAAACCCTTATTGAATAAATACTCCGCTACTTGCGAACCCTCAGGTACTGTCTTCTTCAATGTTTGTTCAATTACTCTTTTACCCGCGAATGCAATGTAAGCATGGGGTTCGGCAATAATGATATCTCCCAACATACCAAAACTGGCTGTCACCCCACCAGTTGTAGGGGATGTAAGGATTGATACATAGAATAACTTTTTATTTGATTGATAATTGTATAAAGCGGAAGATATTTTAGCCATTTGCATCAAGCTCAAACTTCCTTCTTGCATGCGCGCTCCTCCAGAAGCACACACCATAATAATTGGGAGAGATCTATCAGTAGCATACTCGATCAAACGTGTGATTTTCTCGCCTACTACGGATCCCATACTACCCCCCATGAACTTAAAATCCATAACACCAATTGCTATAGGAATACCATTTAG